AATGAAGTGCCTGATTAAAGGATTACCTTGATAGGGTAAATTAAGTAAATTAAATTACCTTCATTAGAGATATTACATAAGATAGAATTAAACTATCACCTTTAGTATCAAAAACTAACGTGCATCATACACCTTAATGTATAAAAAGGTAAGCTAAGTAAGCTAATGGGTTCATACCCCATTTATAGAGGTATTAATCCTCTCCTTTTTAATGACCAACAACTCTACAAAACTTCTCTTCCTATCAACATTAATGATAGGAACGATCCTGTCCATTTCATCAAACTCTTGATTCGGAGTTTGAATAGGACTTGAGATCAACTTACTCTCATTTATTCCCATATTAGCAAATAATAAAAATATAATAATAAACGAATCATCAATTAAATACTTTATTGTTCAAGCAATAGCATCAACAATACTATTATTCTCCATTTTATTAATCCAAATAAAATATCCAATAGGATGAGAAATAGAATTTATTCCTTCAATAATAGTTAGATCTAGATTGTTATTAAAAATTGGTGCTGCACCCTTCCATTTTTGATTTCCAGAAGTTATAGGAACATCAACATGAATTAATTGTTTAACATTAATAACATGGCAAAAAATTGCTCCCATAATAGTTTTATCATACTGTATCCAATTAAGAAAATTTATATTTGTAATTATTATTTCAAGAATTATTATTGGAGCATTAGGAGGTTTAAATCAAACATCATTACGACAACTTTTAGCATATTCATCAATTAGTCATCTAGGATGAATAATTAGATCATTAATAGTAAGAGAAAATATTTGAGAAATATACTTTATTATCTATTCGCTATTAAGAATGATTATAGTTCTTTTATTTAAACAAATAAACTTATTCTTTCTTAATCAAATTTATTCATCAACAAATATAAAAACAGAAATTAAATTCATAATATTTTTATCCCTTTTATCATTAGGAGGTCTACCGCCTTTTTTAGGATTCCTCCCAAAATGAATTGTTATACAATCTCTTGTAGAAAATAATATAACAATCATAATAACAATTATGGTTATACTAACAATAATTACACTCTATTATTACATACGAATTAGATTCTCAGCTCTCATTCTATCATATTCAGAAAATTCATGATCAATAATTAACACATTTAATAAACCAAGATTAATCCTTTCAATAACAGTAATAATTTCAACTATAGGTCTAATATCAACATCAATGTTAGTTTATTTATTAAGGACTTAAGTTAAATAAACTAATAACCTTCAAAGTTATAATTAAAAGAATAATCTTTTAGGCCTTAGTAAAGTTATTTACACCCCTAGAATTGCAGTCTAAAATCATAATTGAATATAAAGCCCATAATAATGATAAGAGAGAAAAGTTCTCATAAATAGATTTACAGTCTATCACCTATTATTCAGCCATCTTACCGCAAAAATGATTATTTTCAACAAACCATAAGGATATTGGCACTTTATATTTCTTATTTGGAGCATGGGCTGGAATAGTAGGAACTTCAATAAGAATAATTATTCGAGCAGAACTAGGGCAACCAGGATCATTAATTGGCGATGATCAAATTTATAATGTAATTATCACAGCACATGCATTTGTAATAATTTTCTTTATAGTTATACCTATTATAATTGGAGGATTTGGTAATTGACTAGTACCATTAATAATTGGAGCACCAGATATAGCATTCCCACGAATAAATAATATAAGTTTTTGACTTTTACCACCTTCATTAACCCTTCTCCTTACATCTTCTATAGTAGATAACGGAGCTGGTACTGGATGAACAGTTTACCCCCCACTTGCTGGAGCAATTGCTCATGGTGGTGGATCAGTTGATTTAGCAATTTTCTCTCTTCATTTAGCAGGTGTATCATCAATTCTAGGTGCAGTTAATTTTATTACAACAGCAATTAATATACGATCAGAAAGAATAACATTAGATCAAACCCCATTATTTGTTTGGTCAGTAGCCATTACACGCCTTCTTTTATTATTATCACTCCCAGTATTAGCAGGAGCTATTACAATATTATTAACAGATCGAAATTTAAATACTTCATTCTTTGACCCTGCAGGAGGGGGTGATCCTATTTTATACCAACACCTATTTTGATTCTTTGGGCATCCAGAAGTTTATATTTTAATTCTTCCTGGATTTGGTATTATTTCACATATTGTTTGTCAAGAAAGAGGAAAAATTGAGTCATTTGGAACACTTGGAATAATTTATGCAATATTATCAATTGGATTAATAGGATTTATTGTTTGAGCACATCATATATTTACAGTAGGAATAGATGTAGATACACGAGCATATTTCACATCAGCAACAATAATTATTGCTGTACCAACTGGAATTAAGGTATTTAGCTGATTAGCTACACTTTATGGAACAAAATTTAAGTTTAATCCACCATTATTATGAGCATTAGGATTTATTTTCTTATTTACAATTGGTGGATTGACAGGATTAGTTTTAGCAAATTCATCTCTAGATATTGTTCTTCATGACACTTACTATGTTGTAGCACACTTCCACTATGTATTATCCATAGGAGCAGTATTTGCAATTATAGGAGGAGTAATTCAATGATATCCTTTATTTACTGGATTAACAATAAATAATACATGATTAAAAATTCAATTCACAATTATATTTATTGGAGTAAATTTAACATTCTTTCCTCAACATTTCTTAGGATTAGCAGGAATACCTCGACGATACTCAGATTACCCTGATGCATATACATCATGAAATGTAGTATCAAGAATTGGATCAATAATTTCAATTGTAGGAATTATTATATTCATCTTAATTATATGAGAAAGTATAATTTCAAATCGAGTAATCCTATTTAGATCTAATATAAGTAGATCAACAGAATGACTTCAAAATAATCCACCAGCAGAACACAGATATTCAGAATTACCTATTAATTTCTAGATTCTAATATGGCAGATTAGTGCAGTAGATTTAAGCTCTACAAATAAAGGTTTGACCTTTTATTAGAAATTTATGGCAACATGATCAAATTTATCATTACAAGACAGAGCTTCACCTTTAATAGAACAATTATCATTCTTCCATGATCATACAATAGTAGTATTAATAATAATTACTATTATTGTAGGTTATGCACTTAGATATATATTAATTATTTCTTTTACAAGACGAAATATACTTCACGGACATTTAATTGAAACTATCTGAACTACAATCCCAGCAATTACATTAATCTTTATTGCATTACCATCATTACGTTTACTCTATTTACTTGATGATTCAGTTGACGCTATAATTACAATTAAAACAATTGGACGTCAATGATATTGAAGTTATGAATATTCTGACTTTGTAGATGTTGAATTTGATACGTATATAACACCAGAAAATGATTTAGAAATTAATGGATTTCGGCTACTTGATGTTGATAATCGAACAATTTTACCAATAAATACTGAAATTCGAGTATTAACAAGAGCATCAGATGTACTCCATTCATGAGCAGTACCAGCTTTAGGAATTAAAATTGATGCAACACCAGGGCGACTCAATCAAGGAACATTTACAATAAACCGACCTGGATTATTATTTGGACAATGTTCTGAAATTTGTGGAGCAAATCATAGATTTATACCAATCGTAATTGAAAGAACTTCAGTTAATATATTTATCAAATGATTATCTAAGATAATTTAAGGAGTTAGTTAAAAATAACGTTAGAATGTCAATCTAAAATAACTAATTAATTAGTACACCTTGACCATCAGATGACTGAAAGTAAGTAATGGTCTCTTAAACCAAAAAATAGTAATTAACAACTACTTCTGATGAGGAATAAAATCTAAATCCCTCAAATATCTCCTTTAATATGATTTTCACTATTTATTATATTTTCTATTGTATTAATTTTATTTAATCAAATAAACTTTTTCTCATTTAAACCAATAATTATAAAAAGAGAAGAAAAAAGAAAAATTAGAAGTAAAAACCTAAATTGAAAATGATAACAAATTTATTTTCAACATTTGACCCATCAACTAATTTATTAAATTTATCATTAAATTGAACTAGAACATTTTTAGGATTAATATTAATCCCAGCTTTATTTTGATTAACACCATCACGAATTAATATTATATGAAACAAACTAAACTTAACTCTTCACAATGAATTTAAAACATTATTAGGACCAAATTCATTTAATGGAACAACATTCATTTTTATTTCAATCTTTATTATAATAATATTTAATAATTTTATAGGATTATTCCCTTATATTTTTACTAGAACTAGTCATCTAGCCTTAACATTTGCAATTGCATTACCAATATGAATAAGATTTATATTATTTGGATGAATTAATCACACCAATCATATATTTACACATTTAGTTCCTCAAGGGACACCACCAGCACTAATATCATTTATAGTATTAATTGAAACAATTAGAAATGTAATTCGTCCTGGAACATTAGCAGTACGATTAGCAGCAAATATAATTGCAGGACATTTATTATTAACTCTTCTAGGAAATACAGGACCATCAATAACAATAAATTTAATTTCATTTTTAATCTTTGGTCAAATACTACTATTAATTCTAGAATCAGCAGTAGCTTTAATTCAAGCTTATGTATTTTCTATTTTAAGAACTCTTTATTCTAGAGAAGTATATTAAACATATGTTAACAATACACTCAAATCACCCATTTCACTTAGTAGACTATAGACCTTGACCACTAACAGGAGCAATTGGAGCAATAGTTATAGTTTCAGGATTAGCTAAATGATTTCACTTATTTAATATTAATTTATTTATAATTGGAATAGGAATTACCTTACTTACAATAATTCAATGATGACGAGATGTAGTTCGAGAAGGAACATATCAAGGATTACATACAGGATTTGTATCAATTGGACTACGATGAGGTATAATTTTATTTATTGCATCTGAAGTATTATTTTTTATATCATTCTTTTGAGCTTTTTTTAGAAGAAGACTAGCACCAACCATTGAATTAGGAATATTATGACCCCCAATAGGAATTCAACCATTTAACCCTATACAAATCCCATTACTTAATACAGCAATTCTTCTTGCATCAGGAGTAACTGTAACCTGAGCTCATCACAGACTTATAGAATCTAATCATACTCAAACACTTCAAGGATTATTTTTTACAGTATTACTAGGAATTTATTTCACTATACTACAAGCATATGAATATTGAGAAGCACCTTTTACTATTGCTGATGCAGTTTATGGGTCAACATTCTTTGTTGCAACAGGATTTCATGGATTACATGTAATTATTGGAACAATATTTCTATTAACATGTCTAATTCGACATTCAATAAATCAATTCTCACCTAATCATCACTTTGGATTTGAAGCAGCTGCATGATATTGACATTTTGTAGATGTAGTATGATTATTCTTATATATTTCAATCTACTGATGAGGTAGATAATGTTTTTCTAGTATAAATAGTACATTTGACTTCCAATCAAAAAGCTTGATTATTAATCAAGAAAAACAATTTTAATTTTATCAACAAGAATAATTATTAGATTTATTATACCAATAATTGTTATAATTCTCGCAACAATCTTATCCAAAAAATTAATTAATGACCGAGAAAAAAGATCACCATTTGAATGTGGATTTGATCCAAAAAGTTCTGCTCGAATACCTTTCTCACTTCGATTTTTCTTAATTGCAGTAATCTTTTTAATTTTTGATGTAGAAATTGCATTAATTTTACCAATTGTAATTATTTTCAAAACATCAAATATTATAATCTGAACAATATCAACAATATTTTTTATCCTAGTATTATTAATAGGATTATATTATGAATGAAATCAAGGAGCTCTTCAATGAGCAGATTAAGGGTTATAGTTAAATATAACATTTGGGTTGCATTCAAAAAGTATTGATTAATCAATTAACCTTAATAAATAAGAAGTGAAAAATCACAATCAGTTTCGACCTGAATAAATGGTATTTAATACCCTTATTTATTAATTGAAGCCAAATAAGAGGCGTATTACTGTTAATAATATAATTGAACTATAAGTTCCAATTAAGGAAATGTAAAGCCAATATTAAAGCTGCTAACTTTATATATTAGCGGTTTAACTCCGTTAACATTTCTATTTATATAGTTTAAATAAAACATTACATTTTCACTGTAAAAATAATATTTATATATTTATAAATACACCTAAAAATAAAAATATTTCCTTAACATCTTCAGTGTTAAACTCTAATAATAAGCTATTTAGGTTTAATAAATAAAATAATATAATTAAAATAAATATTCAAAAAATAAAAGTTAAAAGATAAATTTTAAAATTAGAATCATATCAACTTTGAATATAATTAATTATATAAATAAATAAATTATATAAACCTTGACCACCTAATATCTCACCTCAACCATAATCAAAAGACTTTGATGAATAATAACCAAATTTTAAAGGTAAGTAACTAATAAACTTAGTTGAAAGAAAAGGTATAAATCATATAGAACCTGTAAATCTAACAAAAGATAATATATTTAAAGAAAATAAATTATGAGAAAAATCAAACTTAGAAATCAAATAACCAAAATAAGAACCTATAATAACAACAATAATAGTTAAAAACTTTAAATAAAATGGTAAAACAATTATATAAGGAATAGGAAAAATTAATCAAGATAATAAACTTCCACCAAAAACAGCAACGAATAATAAAGCAATTATACCAAAAGAAATATAAAATCCCTTATCATCAAAAGAAAAACTAGAATAAAAATTATTATCACCAGATATAGAATAATAAAATAAACGAAAAGAATAAGAAGCAGTTAAACCAGTAGAAATAAAATATAAAAAAAAAATTAAACAATTAATTCATCTTAAACAAACTATCTCTAAAATTAAATCCTTTGAATAAAACCCAGCTAAAAAAGGTATACCACATAAAGATAGACTAGAAACATTAAAACAAACAGAAGTTAAAGGTATAAAATTAACGATTGAACCTATAAAACGAATATCCTGACAATCCTTTAAATTATGAATTATTGAACCTGCACATATAAATAATAATGCCTTAAATAAAGCATGAGCTAATAAATGAAAAAAAGCAAGTTTTGGATAGCCTATAGCCAAAATTCTTATTATTAATCCAAGTTGTCTTAAAGTAGATAAAGCAATAATTTTCTTCAAATCAAATTCAAAATTAGCACCAAGTCCAGCTATAAATATTGTTAAACACCCAATCAACAATAAAAATCAACCACAATTATAATTATCAAGTATAGGACTAAAACGAATTAACAAATAAACACCTGCAGTAACCAAAGTTGAAGAATGAACTAAAGCAGAAACAGGAGTAGGAGCAGCTATAGCTGCAGGAAGTCAAGAAGAAAAAGGAATTTGAGCTCTTTTAGTTATAGCTGCCAAAACAATTAATATTGTAATAATCTTTATTTCAAAAGAAAACGAAATAAAATCATAATAATAAATATAATTTCAACCGCCAAAATTTAACATTCAAGCAATAGAGATTAAAATAGCAACATCTCCAATACGATTAGATAAAGCAGTTAATATACCAGCACTATAAGACTTTACATTCTGATAATAAATTACTAAACAATAAGAAACTAATCCTAATCCATCCCAACCTAATAAAATTCTAATCAAATTTGGACTAATAATTAGAAAACCTATAGAAAGAATAAATATTAAAACAATTATAATAAAACGATTTATATTCTTATCACCAAATATATAATCTTCTCTATAATAAATAACTAAAGAAGAAATATATATAACAAAAGATATAAAAATTAAAGATATCCAATCCAAAATTAAAGTTATAACAACTATAGAACCGTTTAAATTGAAAAGTTCTCATTCAACAAAAACTCTATAATCAATTATTAAATAATAAATACCTAAAATAAAAATTAAAGTTCTTATAAAAAATAAAGAAAAAAAGCTTAAAGAACAAATAGAAAATAACTTCACGGCCTAAGATGAAAAATTCATATCATTGATCCCACAAAACAATATTTTAATTAAAATACTTAAGCAAATTAAACAAAAAAATATTCACCCCTTAAACATAAAATATTCAAAGGAAGCCAATGTAAAAATAAAAGATGATATTCACGTAAATAACCAAGAGAACATGTATAAACACCAGAAAAATAAGAACCATGTTGAGAATAAGAATATATATATAAAGTATAAACAGCTCTAAAAAAAGATAAAAAAATCAAAACTAAAAATCTAAAAGAAGATCATGATATAATTCTATTTAATAAACTCAATTCACCAACTAAATTTAATGAAGGTGGAGAAGCTATATTACAAGAACTTAAAAGAAATCATCAAAGAGCTATTCTTGGTATAAGATTAATTATACCCTTATTAATTAATAATCTTCGTCTACCTAAACGTTCATAAATAATATTTGACAAACAAAATAAACCAGAAGAACATAAACCATGACCAACCATCAAGGATAAAGAACCTATACAACCTCATCAATTTATAGTCATTAAACCACCAATTACTATTCTTATATGAGCAACAGAAGAATAAGCAATTAAAGACTTTAAATCAACCTGTCGAAAACAAATAAATCTAACAATTACACCACCAGATAAACTTAAAGACAATCAAAAATAATTAAACTTTAAACCTAAAAAAGAAATAACCTTTATTACACGAAAAATACCATAACCTCCTAACTTAAGTAAAACACCAGCAAGAATTATTCTACCAGAAATTGGTGCCTCAACATGAGCCTTAGGTAACCATAAATGGACTAAAAATATAGGTATCTTAACTAAAAAAGCTAAAATTATAAAAACATAAAACATAAAATAATAAGAACCAAAATCAAATAATAAAGGAAAATATAAAGTATTAACATAAAAATAAACCTTAAATAAAACTAATAATAATGGTAATCTAGCAAATAAAGTATAAAAAATTAAATAAATACCTGCTTGAAGACGCTCAGGTTGATAACCTCAACCCAAAATTAAAAGTAAAGTAGGAACTAATCTAGCTTCAAAGAAAATATAAAAAGATAATAGTCTTAAGCTAGCAAAAGAACAATATAATATAATCAAAAGAAAAAGAACCATAAAAACAAAAAAATTTGAATGATAAGAAGAAAAATAAACAGAACCTCTAGCCATAATTATTAATGAACAAATTCAAAAACTTAATAAAATTAAACTAAAAGAAAAATAATCAATTCCAAAGTAATATCTAATTATATTTAAATCACAATATGAATAAACACAAACTATAAAAATAAAACTAGACAAAAATATTAAAGAATGAACCAACCATCAAGAATTATTTAATAAACAAAGAGGAGTCAAAAAAACAATTATTAATAAATATTTTAACATAAAGATAATCTAAAAGAATTAAAAAAATCATTACCATGAGAACGAATTATAGAAACTAAAATAGATAAACCCAAAGCACCCTCACAAACAGAAAAAACTAAAAAAATAACAGGGAAAAAATAATCATAATCAAATTCAATAAGAAAAATAACAATTAATATAAATAAAGAAAGAACAATATATTCCAATCTTAATAAAACCATCAATAAATGTTTTCGTTTAGAAGAAAAAACATAAACACCAGAAAAATAAATTAATAAAGAAGTAAAGATAGAAAATATAAACATTAGTTTTAATAGTTTAAAAAAAACGCCGGTCTTGTAAACCGGAAATAAGATCTGCCCCCACTTTTAAAACTTCAGGAATAGAAAACTTTTCTATCATTGATCCCCAAAACCAATATTTTTATAAACTAACTCCTGAAATGATTAAAATAATAATTATAGCCCTATCTAACGTAATAAATATTAATTTTATAAAATTAAGTCATCCAATATCAATAATACTTTTTATTATTTTACAAACCTTTCTTATTGGATTAATAAGTGGAACAATAATAGAAAGATTTTGATTATCATATATTTTATTTTTAACATTTCTTGGAGGTATATTAGTATTATTTATTTATATTACAAGAATTGCATCAAATGAAATATTTCAACCAAAATCAATCATTATAATCTTTTCGTTTATTTTATTGATTATTATTATAATAATATTAATCATTATAGATAAAACAATATTTATAGATTTTTTTAAGAATACAGAAACTATTAATATTAATAATTTAATTAATTATCAAGAAATAACATTCTCATTAGAAAAATTATATAATAACCCAACCTTTATTATTACAATAATAATAATAATTTATTTATTTCTAGCATTATTAGCAGTGGTAAAAATTACTAATATTAATCAAGGACCTATCCGTAAAATAAGATAATACTAATGAATAAACCAATTCGATTAAAACATCCTTTATTTAAAATTATTAATAACTCTTTAATTGACCTGCCTGCACCAACAAATATTTCATTTTGATGAAATTTTGGTTCCTTATTAGGTTTATGTTTAATAATTCAAATTGTAACAGGATTATTTCTAGCTATACATTATACATCTAATATTGAAATAGCATTTAGAAGAGTAGTTCATATTTGTCGAGATGTAAATAATGGATGAATTATTCGAACCCTTCACGCTAATGGAGCATCAATATTTTTTATTTGTATTTACCTTCATGTTGGTCGAGGAATTTATTATGGATCATATATGTATATACATACTTGAATAATTGGAACAATTATTTTATTTCTAGTTATAGCAACTGCATTTATAGGATATGTTTTACCATGAGGACAAATATCATTTTGAGGGGCAACAGTAATTACTAATTTATTATCAGCAATCCCTTATTTAGGTACAGACTTAGTTCAATGAGTATGAGGAGGGTTTGCTGTAGATAATGCCACATTAAATCGATTTTTCACCTTCCATTTTGTTTTACCATTTATAATTGCTGCTATAGCAGCAATTCATTTATTTTTTCTTCACCAAACAGGATCTAATAATCCATTAGGACTTGATGGAAATATTGAAAAAATTCCATTTCACCCTTATTTTACATTTAAGGATTCAATTACATTTATTTTAATAACATCATTATTAATTATATTATGTTTAATTAATCCTTACTTACTAGGAGATCCAGACAACTTTGTACCAGCAAATCCTTTAGTAACACCAGTTCATATTCAACCAGAATGATATTTCTTGTTTGCATATGCAATTTTACGATCAATCCCTAATAAATTAGGTGGAGTTATTGCACTATTTTTATCAATTAGAATCTTAATAATTCTCCCATTCTATAATAAAACACCATTCCGAGGAATCCAATTCTACCCAATTAATCAAATTATATTTTGAATAATAGTAATTATTGTTATTCTATTAACATGAATTGGAAAACGACCTGTTGAAGAACCTTACATTATAACAGGTCAAATTTTAACAATTATTTATTTTTCTTACTTTTTAATAAATGTTCACATTGCAAATATATGAGATAAATTAATTAAAAATTAAATAGTTAATTAGCTTAGGAAAAGCATATGTTTTGAAAACATAAAATTAGAAGTTTAACTCTTCTATTAACTTTTCTTAAAAAATTTCACTAAATAATAGAAATCAATAAAATCTTCAATCCAATAAAAAAAATAAAAAAATTTAAAGATAATGGTAAAAAACTCTTTCAAGCTAAATATATTAATTTATCATAACGGAAACGGGGTAAAGTCCCACGAACTCAAATAAAAAAGAAAGATATAATAGAAAGCTTGATAAAAAATATAAAAGAATAAAAATCACCACCTAAGAAAGTTAAAGATAAAAACATTCTTATAAAAACAATTCTTGTATATTCAGCCAAAAAAATTAAAGTAAATCCTCCCGCACCATATTCAATATTAAAACCAGATACCAATTCAGACTCACCTTCAGCAAAATCAAATGGAGTACGATTAGTTTCCGCTAAACAAGAAGCAAAACAAGCTAAAAATAAAGGAAAAGAAATAATAATAAATCAACAATAAACCTGATAATTTATAAAACTAAATATATTAAAACTACCAATTAATATAATTAAAGATATTAAGATTAAAGCTAATCTTACTTCATAAGAAATAGTTTGAGCAACAGAACGTATTGAACCTAATAAAGAATAATTTGAATTAGATGATCAACCAGCAATTATTACAGTATATACACCTAATCTAGTACAACATAAAAAAAATAAAAAACCATAAGAAAATGAACATATATAAGTTAAATAAGGAAAAATAATTCAAATAATTAAAGAAATTATTAAATTAAATACTGGAGAAAAATAATATAATAAATAATTTGATAAAATAGGAATTGGTTGCTCCTTACAAACTAACTTTACAGCATCAGCCAAGGGTTGAGGAATACCAGCAAAGCCAACCTTATTTGGACCTTTTCGAATTTGAATATATCCTAACACCTTTCGTTCCAATAAGGTTAAAAAGGCAACACTAATTAAAACACAAATAATCAATAAAAGAAAATTTAAAATAAACATAAATAAATCATATAATATCAATACTATTTGTAGAATAAATCTACATTAATGAATTCTAAATTCAACACATTAATCTGTCAAAATAGTAAATATTAATTTAAATCATTAAATAAAAAATATTTTTATTACATGGTCCTTTCGTACTAATGTAAATAATTTTAACTTAAGATAGAAACCGACCTGGCTCACGCCGGTCTGAACTCAGATCATGTAAGAATTTAAAGGTCGAACAGACCTAATTACTGGGCTCCTGCACCCAAAATTATTCTTAATCCAACATCGAGGTCGCAATCTGCTTTGTCAATATGAGCTCTCAAAAACAATTACGCTGTTATCCCTAAGGTAACTTAATCTTATGATCATAAATTATGGATCAAATTAAACATAAATCAATGATTTTAGAAAGAAGAGTTTATTTATTCTTCATGTCACCCCAACAAAATATTAACTTTAAATATAAAAAGATTAACTAAAAATTATATAAAAATAAAATATTAAGCTCTATAGGGTCTTCTCGTCTTTAAGAAAAATTTAAGCCTTTTAACTTAAAAGTTAAATTCTATAATTTAATAAGAGACAGATGATTTCTCGTCAAGCCATTCATTCTAGCCCCTAATTAAGAGACTAATGATTATGCTACCTTTGCACGGTCAAAATACCGCGGCTCTTTAAAACTTAGTCAGTGAGCAGGCCAGACCTCAAAATATAGTCAAGAGGACATGTTTTTGATAAACAGGCGGAAATCAATTTTGCCTAGTTCCTTATAATAAATTTTCAAAATAAAATATTATAAACAAAACAATATACTAATTCCATCATTATTACAATAATTTAAAAATTAAATTTATAATCTCAATATAAAACCTAAAATAATTATAAAATTAAAATAAAAAATAATGAACTAAAACGTAATCTAAAAGATAGCTGGTTTAAAGCCTACTATTAAATATAAATAATTAAAATTATAGGTAAACTCTAGAGCTTATCCCCTAAAGAATAAATAAGTTAATATTTTTACATATAAAAGTAAATAAAAACTAATAACTTTAAAAAATTAAATTTTTTCTTAAGAAACTAGATATCTTAGGAAACGATTAACATTTCATTTCTACAATTAACTCAAAAATAATTATGACACATTAACTATAAATTAATTGTAAATCAACCTAAATCGAGACTAGTAAATAAATACTAAAAATTTAATAAACCCTGATACAAAAGGTACAATAACTTAAATTTACTTTTTAAAATTAAATAATTATTTCATAATCCAATTACATTACTAATCAACTATAATAAAAAGAATCAATTCTACAAAATATACTAAGACTAAATAAATAAATAAAATTTCTTTTATTAAAAAATAAAAAATCAAAAAATAATTATAATAAAATAAATAATCAAGATATCCTGAATTGCACAGAACAATTTTCAGTGTAAATGAAATACTTTACTAATAAGTTATATCTTGTAACTTTCTAGATACACTTTCCAGTACATCTACTATGTTACGACTTATCTCATCTAGCTTAAATTTTACCTTAAAAATAAATTGGTAAATATTAATAATGAGAGCGACGGGCGATGTGTACACACCTCAGAGCCAATATCAATTAAACTAAATATGTCAAATTACTATCAAATCCACCTTCATTAATAGTATTTCACTATCAATTCCGTTATAAACAAAAACCTATTGTAACCCATCTCCTCTTAACTATAAGCTGCACCTTGACCTGAAATACTTTATAATTATAAATCAAGAAAATTATAACTCTAAAAAGATCTTCTGATAACGGAGATATACAAACAAATAAATTAAGTAAAGTTAATCGTGTACTGTCAATCACGGGATAGGTTCCTCTGAATGGTATGAGATACCGCCAAATTCTTTGGGTTTAAAGACCTTAACTATTAATACCCTGGTAAGTTTAATTAACACTTAAAATAATAGGGTATCTAATCCTAGTTTATTATTTAAGTTTCACAGAATCATAAAAAGAAATATAAAAAAATTTTAAATTTCACCATAAAAACTTTAAATTTATCTCAAAATATAATTATCTATATTAACCAATAATATTTACTTGTATCAATCGTATAACCGCGGCTGCTGGCACGAATTATGCCAATACTAAATCAATTGCTAAATCCAAAATCACTTGATTAATTAAATCAAATTACTGCAAACAGAACATTTAGTCTAACAAAACTTACATATAAATCAAAGAAAAAGTAAATATTTAAGCAAGAATAAAACTTTTAATCATAAAACATAAGTAAACTAAGAAATTTAAACAGTATAGAATTTAAATCAATCAAATAATTAAGAAAAAAGATAACAAAAAGACACAAAATAGTCAAATATTTTTAGAAATTCATCCCTTTATTCCAACAACAACTTCTCTATTATATAAAATAAATATCAAATATGGAACTACAAAATATAAAAATGTGTAATTTTATGCTTCTATTATTTAATCTTTCTTTTCACGAATAAAAAGATAAAAAAAAATCCTAAATTAATCATAAAACATAAGTAAACTAAGAAATTTAAACAGTATAGAATTTAAATCAATCAAATAATTAAGAAAAAAGATAACAAAAAGACACAAAATAGTCAAATATTAAATGTATTATATTATTATTTATTTATTATTATAATAATATATTTAATTATAATGTAAATTAATCAATTATATTATATAATTAATATAATTGATTATAATATAATAATAATAATAATAATAATAATAATAATAATAATAATTATATTGTTTATATCATATTTATATAATATAATATATTTAATTACATATATATAAATATTTTATTATATAATAATTTCTTTTGCCTTAAAAAATAGGTTCCTATAATTTTTGATAAATATATAAATTAGAATCAGATAATTTTCTAAATAAATAAAAAATACATGAATATCCTACAGTAACTTTGACCGAAAAAAATTATGAATATTTTATAAAAATTTTTAAAAATAAAGGCATAAAATTGAAGCAATTGTATGGTTATCCTACAATAACTTATTCAAAAAAAAAACTTTCAATTTGTATATAAAATATAAAAAAATGCAAAAAAAA